CTAATGGAAAAATAAGATTTCATGAGGATTTGGTTCATCCGACACGTACACGTCATGGGCATCCCGCTTTTCTATGTTCTATAGATTTGTATGTAACTATTGAGAGTGAAGATATTCTACATAATGTGAATATTCCCCCCAAAAGTTTTCTTTTAGTTCAAAACGATCAATATGTAGAATCCGAACAAGTGATTGCGGAGATTCGCGGAGGAACATCTACTTTGAATTTGAAAGAGAAGGTTCGCAAACATATTTATTCTGATTCAGATGGAGAAATGCACTGGAGTACTGATGTGTATCATGCACCTGAATTTACATATGGGAATGTTCATTTATTATCAAAAACAAGTCATTTATGGATATTATTAGGGGAGCCGTGCCGTTCCAGTCTAGTCTCCCTTTCGATCCACAGGGATCAGGATCAAAAGAGTGCGCATTCCCTTTCTGTCAAGCGAAGATCTATTTCAAACCTCTCAGAAACTAATGATCGGGCGATACAAAAAATCTTTAGTGCGCATTTTTCTGGTCAAAAAGAAGATAGGATTGCTGATTATTCAGACCTCAATCGAATCATATGTACTGATCATTCTAATCTCGTATATCCGGCTATTCTACCTATTCTAGCCGAGAATTCGGATTTTTTGTCAAATTTATTATCAAAGAGGCGAAGAAATCAATTCATCATTCCACTCCAATCGATTCAAGAACGCAAGAAGGAATTAATGCCCTGTTCAGGTATCTCGATGAAAATCCCCACAAATGGTATTTTCTGTGGAAATAGTATTATTGCTTATTTCGACGATCCTCGGTACAGAAGAATGAGTTCGGGCAGTACTAAATATGGGACTCTAGAAATGCATTCAATCGTGAAAAAAGAGGATTTGATTCAGTATCGAGGAGTGAGGGAATTTCGACCAAAACACCAAAAGAAAGTAGATCGATTTTTTTTCATTCCCGAAGAAGTGCATATCTTACCCGGATCTTCTTCCATTTCCATAATGGTACGGAACAATAGTATCATTGGGGTAGATACACAAATCACCTTAAATATAAGAAGCCGAGTAGGCGGGTTGGTCAGGGTGGAGAAAAAAAAAAAAAGAATTGAACTGAAAATCTTTTCTGGAGATATATATTTCCCTGGAAGAGCAGATAAGATATCCCGACATAGCGGCGTTTTGATACCACCAGGAACAAGAAAAACAAATGACAAGGAATCCAAAAAAGTGAAAAATTGGATCTATGTCCAACGGATTACGCCGAGCAAGAAAAAGTTTTTTGTCTTGGTTCGACCTGTCGTCACATATGAAATAATGGACGGTATAACTTTGGCCACACTTTTCCCCCCCGATCTATTGCAGGAAAGAGATAATGTGCAACTTCGAGTTGTCAATTATATCCTTTATGGAAATGGCAAACCAATTCGAGGAATTTCTGACACAAGTATTCAATTAGTTCGGACGTGTTTAGTTTTGAATTGGAACCAAGACAAAAAAAGTTCTTCTAGTGAAGCAGCCCGCGCTTCCGTTGTTGAACTAAGGACAAACGATTTGATTCGTCATTTCCTAAGAATCGACTTCGTAAAATCCCCCATTTCGTATATCGGAAAAAGGAATGATCCTTGGGGTTTAGGATTGCTCGCTGATAATGGATTAGATTGGACCAATATCAATCCCTATTCCAAGGCAAGAATTCAACAAACCCTTAACCAAAATCAAGGAACTATTCATACATTTTTGAATAGAAATAAGGGATGTCAGTCATTGAGCATTTTGTCATCATCCAATTGTTCTCGAATGGACCCAGTCAACGGTGCAAAATATCACAACGTCATACAAGAATCAATTCAAGAGGATCCTCTAATTCCAATTAGGAATTCATTGGGTCCTTTAGGAACATCCCTTCCAATTGCGAATTTTTATTCATTTGATCGGTTACTAACTCATAATCAGATCTTAGTAACTAACTATTTGCAACTTGACAATTTAAAACAGCCCTTTCAAGTATTAAAATTGAAATATTATTTAATTGCGGAAAATGGGAAAATTTATAATCCAAATCCACGCAGTAAGATTCTTTTGAATCCATTGAATTTGAATTGGTATTTTCTCCACCACAATTATTGTGCAGAGACATCTAAAATAATGAGTCTTGGACAGTTTATTTGTGAAAATGTCTGTATAGCCAAAAAAAGACCCCCCCTCAAATCGGGTCAAGTTATCCTTGTTCAAGTTGATTCTGTAGTAATACGATCAGCTAAGCCTTATTTAGCCACCCCGGGAGCAACTGTTCGTGGCCTTTATGGAGAAACTTTTTACGAAGGAGATACCTTAGTTACATTTCACTATGAAAAATCGAGATCCGGTGATATAACACAAGGTCTTCCAAAAGTAGAACAGGTATTAGAAGTGCGTTCCGTTGATTCAATATCGCTGAATCTAGAAAGGAGGGTTGAGGGTTGGAACAAATGTCTAACAAGAATTCTTGGAATTCCTTGGGGATT